TTTTGCTTTTGCAATTAGATTCTTTTCTTTCTATTTCGATTTATTTTATTTCATTCCTATTCTCCTTTCTCAGAAAAAGGGCCTTTAACCAAAGGAAAAGATTACTTCGTTCTTGATAGTTATTTACTTATTCAGTGGATAGGAACATACTCTGGATCAGAATCATGGGGAGTACTTCTTGATCATTTCTACGAACGTAAAGCCCCAATTTGAATTCCTTTTATGTATAGAAATATCCTCTTGGATAACTTACATAATCTCAATTACTAATCCTTTGTGTATCTTGGTCTTCCTAACCATCCACTCATTTTTCTTTCAAAAACCTCCCGTTGTGGAAATCCATCTATGGTAATAGACAGTAAAAACTCCATACAGTTGATCTTTTGAACCCGCTTCAAGCTAGCATGACAATTCACGAATCTTGGGGTAAACAATCTCTATTGCTTATGTTTATTTTTTTCACCATTTGATTCTTGTACATAGGAAATGAGACTCAACCTTTTTACTGCAAATTTAGAAGCCGTTTTCTTTCACTCATATAACTATCTGGTTTAGTTCATCAACTCAAATGCTGAAGAAAAATAAAAATATATCTAGTCAATCAAATCTTTTTATCCTTGTTTCTAGAAAGAAAAGAATTGGGAGAAATTTTAGGTCTCATCGAATCACACGTAGAGATATTGATAACACACATAGAGCTAATGGTATTTCATAACTAATTGATTGAGCAGCTGCCCGTAGACCACCTAAAAAGGAATATTTATTATTTGATCCATACCCCGACATAAGAAGTCCAACGGGAGCAATACTTGAAATGGCAATCCATAAAAAAACACCAATACTAAGATCGGCTAGAACAAGGTGATCACCAAAAGGAATTACTGAATAACTTAGAAAGATAGATATTACTGCTATGGATGGTCCGATACTAAATAAACGAGGATCTCCTGTAGATGGAATAAGGTTCTCTTTCAAAAGTAGTTTTGTTCCATCTGCTAGAGCTTGAAGAATTCCTAAAGGGCCGGCATATTCAGGTCCGATACGTTGTTGTATTCCTGCGGATATTTCTCTTTCTAACCAAACAATTACTAGTACACCTATTGTGATTCCTAATACAAGAGTCAAAATAGGGACAAGCATCCATATGATCCCATAGACTTCTTTTAAGGATTCCAATTTGGAAAAAGAATTGATAGTCTCTATTTCTGTTGTATCAATTATCATTTCAACGATCAACTTCTCCCATAATGATATCTATGCTACCTAGTATTGTCATAATATCAGCCAATTTCATTCTTTTAACTAACTGAGGAAGAATTTGCAAATTGATAAAACCTGGTGGGCGAATTTTCCATCTCCAAGGAAAAACGCTCTGATCTCCTATCAGAAAAATTCCCAATTCTCCTTTTGGGGCTTCAACTCTCACATAAAGTTCTTGTTTCGACAATTCAAAAGTTGGCGAAGGTTTTTTACTAATAAACCGATATTCAAAATCATTCCATTCAGGATCTTTTAATCTGTCAAAACGTCGGATTTCTAAATTTTCGTAAGGCCCTCCTGGAATTCCTTCCAGAGCCTGTTGAATAATCTTTATGGATTCTGTCATTTCACTGATTCGTACTAAATAACGCGCTAATGAATCCCCTTCTCGTTGCCATTGAATCTGCCAATCAAATTCGTCGTAAGACTCATAATGATCAACTTTACGAAGATCCCATTCTATTCCGGAAGCTCGTAGCATTGGTCCCGATAAACCCCAATTTAATGCCTCGTCTCTCCCAATAATGCCTACGCCTTCAACTCGTTCTAAAAAAATAGGATTCCGGGTAATAAGTTTTTGATACTCAGCAACCCCTGTTAAAAAATAATCGCAAAAATCTAAACATTTATCTATCCAGCCATAGGGTAGATCGGCAGCCACTCCGCCAATACGAAAATAATTATGCATCATTCGCATACCGGTGGCAGCTTCGAATAGGTCATATATCAATTCTCGTTCTCGAAAAATATAGAAGAAGGGGGTCTGCGCACCAATATCCGCCATAAAAGGACCGAGCCATAACAAATGAGAAGCTATCCGACTCAACTCCAACATAATGACTCTGATATAGCTAGCCCTTTTAGGTACTTGAATATTGCCTAATTGTTCGGGTCCATTTATGGTTATTGCTTCTGTGAACATAGTAGCTAAATAATCCCAACGTGTTACATAAGGCAAATATTGTATAATTGTTCGGTTTTCTGCAATTTTCTCCATCCCTCTATGTAAATAACCCAATATTGGTTCGCAGTCGACAACATCTTCACCATCTAGAGTAACGATGAGTCGAAGAACACCGTGCATTGATGGGTGCTGAGGCCCCATATTGACTATCATGAGGTCTTTTTTTGTAGTTGGTGCAGTCATAAGTTTTTTAACGATTCATTCTTCCATGAATTACTGAAAGTGAAAAGAAGTTCATCAAAATTTAATCGAAACATATAAGTGAAAATGAAATAACTCTTCAAATTAATTTAATCAAATTAACGAGTTTTTGTCTCTCGAATGTCCAACTGATTAATTAATTCTTTATAACGTACTCTATTTTTTTTTGCCAAATAAGCTAGCAGCCGTTGACGTTTTCCCAAAATTTTCTTCAAACCTCTCTGAGATAAATAGTCTTTTTTGTGCAATTCTAAATGTGAAGTAAGTCTCCGTATCTTATTGGTGAAATTGAATACTTGAAATTCAACAGATCCTTTCTTTTCTTCTTGAAAAATAACTGAAATGACAGAATTTTTTACCATAAATGAATTTCCCCTTGCTTTATTTTACACATATGGATTTTTTCGAATTTTATTGATCAGTAATAATAATGCCAGTAATTTGAACGTGGTATATAGACTTAATTTCTTTATGAACCTCTAATTTTATCAATTCCAATAAATTAATCAAATTTTAAATTTGATTCAGATAGGAATCCAAAAGGGTGGTAGGTACGTTTTTTTCATTCACAAAAGCGAATAATTGAAACCTAAAATCCTAAAATGAAGAAGATTCTGTTGATTCATTTCTAGATCTAATCGATACCTTATTTTATTGATTTAGTATCGTCTACTCGAATTAGATTCGAATGAGATGTAAAACAAGGCATGTGTGCATTTGTTTGCTTTCAGATACTCTATACGAGACAGGGTATATAGTACTATCAATTAATTTTCAATCGTGGATACATATGTATTCTTAAGATACTGAAACGGCTACCATTATTGGTATCAAACCAATAACGATTCATACAAGCTAAATCTTCTAATCGATAATTAGGCCAAAGAAAGAACTTAAATTTAATTAATTCATTTTTATCTTTATAAAGGGGTTTCCTTTCATCTAAAAATTGACTCCAGTTTTTTACATTGGTTTCGTTGCAAAATACTGAATTTCTATCGACGCCATTCCAATTCAAAGAATTAAAAAAACTTCGAATTCTCAATTCTCTACGACGTCTAGACCATAAAATATTTTCAGGAACAAGCAAATCAAAATGATTTTTTTCTGTATTTATTCTTTGAGTTTGCGGTTGCAGACTGAATTCGTCAAAATTCTTTTTATCAACATATCTTTGTTGTCGGTATCTTTGATTAGTTTGGTGTTTACTTTTATGAACCAATGAAATACCTATGGTTTGATACATAATAAATTGTCCGTTATTTTTGACAGACAACCGAATAGGTTCGATAATCAATACCCCCTTCTTCATCAAGTCTGTAAGAGGTAAATTTGCCTGAATCAGCATTATATCCAAACTTATTTCTCTCCTTTGAATTGACGATATAGTAATTCTGGTTGGATTTATCAGTCGAAGCAGGAGACAATATATCTTGATATTTTCGATCATTCTTTGATTCAAAGCATCGTTCCATCTCAATTGAAAAAGCAAATAACGTTTCAAGAACAAATCTAGTTCTGCTTCCGTGTTGCTTTTGTATTGTTTTTTATTTTTACCCCTTTTTGTGTCTGATTCCACGTAATCTTTTTCAAGATCGTTTTGATGTTTTGAGAAAACAGGGCCCAGATTTCCTTTGTTTTCTATATCTGATCCACGCTCTCTTTGACTTGCGGGTTCTTTTGCTTCTTGAATTCTATTCTTTATTTTTTTATTTGATGGTAGAAAAAAGTTTTGTTTTTGGTTTTTATTTTGACTAACATTTTCATTTGTATTCAAATTTAAAAGAAGGAATTTGCTTGGTATAATCCACGGTTTTATTTTATAGACATTATAAAGTAGTACAAATTCTGGGAAGAACCAAAAGTCCAGATTCAATATGGGACGATTAAATATTTTTTCATTCATTCCCATCCAATCAAAAAAGACTTTTTTAGAATTTTTTTGAGTTTTTTCTGGATTTTGATGAGTTGTAAGATAAAAAATCTCTTTTTTCTCAATTTTCTCAATTATTTGATAATTATTAATACCAATTTTAGTATTTGGATTACTGTTGGTATCGATCTTAACCCAGGCCTCAATATCTCCTTTTTGTCTAAGAGAAAAATGGATAATTTTCCAATCAAAATATTTTCTATCGAGATTTCTTTCTATATCTAGAATATTGCCTTTTCTTAGATAATTATTGATATAAAGATTGCCGGGCATATCAATAAAGTTGTGTTTGTACGGGTTGGAATTATACGAAATTTCTAAGTTCTTCTTTACTTGAAAGGGTAATCTAGAAATAAATGAGTCACTTTTATTTTCATAATTAATCGATTTATATGCTAAAAGATCATATCTATAACATTTTTTAAAATTATCTTTTTGGTTTGATAATGAATAGAGTTCCGAATCATTTGCTTTTTTGTAATGAATTAATTGGTCTTTTTCATATGAATTCCATTTGTTTAAGTTTCTATTTTTATTTTGAGCCATACAACTTTGATTAACCCTAGTTCGCCATTTTTTTGGCATTAATCTAGACCATCTAATCTGAGATAAATCGTATTGATAATGCCGTCTTAACCAGTTTTTCCATTGATTGATTCTATAACTCTGAAGTTTCTTATGTTTTAATTCCGAATGAAATATTCCTAGTGTTCTAAAATAGTCCTTTATTTTAGTCTTAAGGAAACAAGACGTTGTGTTATATTGAAGAACAGATCTAAATTTAGACAAATTAATAACTTGGGTTTGTGATAATTTGTAAAATACATATGCTTGTGACAAGTAGGATAAATCACAAAAAATATGTGAATTTTTCTTACTAATATTATAAAGTGACTTTTTTATAGTCGAAATAAAGATAAGATGAATTTTTTTTTTATTATTAATTTTTTCTTGATTTATTTCATTATCGGAAATGGATTTCTCAATCAATTTGTTTGTTGATTCAAGAAAGAGTTGTGTAGTAATTCTAGGAATATTAATGATAGATAAAAATAGATCGATGTATAATCTTTGAATGAATAATTTTAGAAAATAATGAAATTTCCATATTACTCGAGTATTTCTGCTTTTTAATATTTGGAAAAAAATTTTTGGCGATTCGAATTTTGTAATATTATTTGTTTTATTAGGCCTAATGTCTATTTCTGGAGTTACTTTCTTTTTCTCTTTTGTAATTCTTTTTATTTGATTTTTTATTGTACTTGTTCTATCAGTCAAATCCTTCATTTTTGTTTCTAGCAGTGAAGAATTTGGCCAATTTCTAGATTCAATTTGACTAAATGATTCGTTAATTATTTGATTACTAATTAGATAATCTTTTTCTTTTTTCGTTTCATTCGATTCAGATATTTCTTTGAATCTAAATAATACAATTGGATTTACTTTGGAAAATTCTTTTTTTATTTTTTTTAGAAATCCAATACTTTTGATAAGCCATTTTTTGGTTTCTTTTGAAACTCTTCTAAATAATTTTGTTTTTCCTTTTAAAATTTTTAGAGTTAGAAAATATTTTTTTTTGAATTTTCCAATTTTTTTTTCAAGTTCCTTAAAAATGGGCTCAAAAAAGGACGGGCGCTTTCGGGGAGAACCAAAGGGAAGTTCAGCTTCCATTCCCCAAACTGTTAAAAAACAAAAATCATCTTTTTGTTTTTTCTTTTTCATTAGCTCTCCGCGGGAGGGGTACAGCTTAGATATATGCCAAGGTTTCAGACAAAAAGGAAATAAAATTTTGATCTGAATCCCGTCTCTCAACCAATTTTTGGGAAATTCTGTTTCTGATAATTGAACACCATTATAAGTACATTTAATCTGCATTTCTCTATTCCAGTCCTGCAAATCTTCAGACCATTCAGGAAGTTGCAAGAATAACATACGCCCGATATTTTTAGCTATTATCAATGAAGGTAATAGAATATATTTTCGAAGAATTGATTGAGTTATTAACATGTAACCTCTTATTATTTGCGCAAAAGGAATGCTATCCCAGGCTTCTGCGATCGCTATCCGTGCTTTTTCCTTTCTTTTGTTCTCCTCTTTTTTGTCCTTTTCTTTTTTCTCTTCTCTTTTTGTTTGTTCTTCTCTAGACTCTAGAATCTTCAATTCTTCCTCTTTACCTGTCCAATTTCGAAAAATTGGTTTAATCAGTTCAGAGATATCAAAAGAAAAAAGACGGAGGGGGGTTATTCTGTCGAGAAAAAGGGGGGAATGTACATTTGCTTGAAATAGTTTCGAAATAACTGTTTTGCGCCTTTGAGCACGCATAGAGCCTTTAATTATACCTCGCCGAAAATCTGATTGTTGCGAATAGCTTATTAAAGCCACTTCCTCCTCAGGATCGTTAGTCGCGTTGTTGTCAGTAAAAATAACTACACGTTTGGCTTTTCTTGAACGAAGTTGATGATCCATTGATGCGCGATCTTGAAATTCACCTATTTGTTGGTCCAATTCGGTGATTAATTTATGTGACCAGCGAGGTACTTTTTTACTGATTTCTTTTATTCCAATCGATTTTTTTCCCGATTTTGTCTCATTAGGATCAATTGCAGTGAATACAAATTTTACAAATTGCGTTCTTTTTTCTGAATTCACTCTTCCCTGTTCTTGGTCTGAAAATAAAGAAAGGTCTTTCAAATTTAAACTCGATTTTGGTTCGTTACCAAATTCATTGATTAAAGTTAAGAACTCGTCAATTTCTGTTGATAATGGTTTTTTATCAACCGTATACGCTTTTTGTTCCAATTCTTGGTAATCAGTATTCGGAAGAAAGATAGTATGAATCCTATTTAGTCTAACTCTCTCTTTCCAATTTTCTAGCAAAGTATTGTTTATGATTGAAGATGAAACCCCTTTTTTGATTGTTCCTCGATATGGTCCATTTAACAAAGGATCATATATTTTAGGCACGTATTCTTTTTTAGTATCATCATTACACAATCTAGTCCTTGTTTCGAGTATATCCAGAGAAAGAGATTCCTTGTCTAGAATTTCAAGTCGATTTAAAAATTCCTTATTCAGATTATTACTTTTTTCTTTGTTGGTAGAAACCCACTGATTGTCCAGTTCATTAGGGAGCGTTTTTTGG